TCCAAACACCAAGGGAATGCAATTTCTAGAATAGCTAGCTAGAGATATAGTAAAGAACAATTGATTTTGAACACTAGATGTCTTTCACATCCAACCGATGAACCGATTATAATTTTAAAATGGCAGTTCCAAAAAAGCGCACCTCTAGTTCCAAAAAACGTATTCGTAAAAATCTTTGGAAAAAGAAAGGATATTGGGCAGCATTGAAAGCTTTTTCATTAGCGAAATCTCTTTCTACCGGTAACTCAAAAAGTTTTTTTTGTGTGACAAATAAATAATTAAACAATAGACTAAATAATATGAATAGGTCTAATTCAAAAAAATGATTCTAATTTTTGTTAGAATTTTTTTTTTGTAAAATTTCCAAGTTATCAAGAATATAAATAATATTAATCTAATAATAATAGATTATTATCTAAATAAATATTTCATTTGTTATTAAAACAAAATGAATTCCATTTTCTAATAGCAATAACAATATAAAATGGAATTCATTTTGTTATTTTTTAGTTCGAGCCATGACAAAATTATCTCGTTACAAATGTTGCTTTTATTTTCAGGAGACCATAAATTAAATAAAGTAATAAAAAAGTAATAAACTAAAAAATGAAAAATCCCGTTGTTAGTTAACTGAAAAAAAGGATACTCTAAAATAAAAATAACTAATAAACAAAAGATAAGATTATTAATATTATTAAAGAAAACGTTTAGATTAAATGCCTGATTTTGAAACAAATTTTTAGTCATCAATTTGAATGTTTCCTAAAAAAATATTGAATTAACCCTCCCAATCTCGACGATTGAATAAAAATAGGTTATTATGATTTTGAATAAGCCGCTATGGTGAAATCGGTAGACACGCTGCTCTTAGGAAGCAGTGCTAGAGCATCTCGGTTCGAGTCCGAGTAGCGGCATGGCTTTTTCTAAAAGAGTAAGCCCTATAATGAATTCAATTCCCTATTTCAATTCCTATAATTGAGAATCCCTTTAATAAATTTTATGATAGTTTCAACTTTAGAGCGTATATTAACTCATATATCCTTTTCGATCATTTCAATTGTAATTACAATTCATTTGATAACTTTATTTGTCGATGAAATCGTAGGACTATATGATTCATCAGAAAAGGGCATGATAGCTACTTTTTTCTGCATAACAGGATTATTAGTTATTCGTTGGATTTATTTTGGGCATTTACCATTAAGCAATTTATATGAATCATTAATTTTTCTGTCGTGGGGTTTTTCCATTATTCATATGATTCCGTATTTTAAAAAACATAAAAACCATTTAAGCGCAATAACGGCGCCAAGTGTTATGTTTACCCAGGGTTTCGCTACTTCAGGTCTTTTAAATGAAATGCATCAATCTGCAATATTAGTACCGGCTCTCCAATCACATTGGTTAATGATGCACGTAAGTATGATGGTGTTGAGCTATGCAGCTCTTTTGTGTGGATCATTATTATCACTAGCTCTTCTAGTCATTACATTTCGAGAATCCATAAGGATTTTTAGTAAAAGCAAAAATTTGTTAACTGAGCAATTTGCCTTTGGTGAGATTCAATACGTGAATGAAAGAAACAATGTGTTAAAAAACACTTCTTTGATTTCTTCTCAGAATTATTACAGATATCAATTAATTCAACAATTGGATCGATGGAGTTATCGTATTATTAGTTTAGGATTTATCCTTTTAACCATAGGTATTCTTTCGGGAGCAGTATGGGCTAATGAAGCATGGGGATCCTATTGGAATTGGGATCCAAAAGAAACTTGGGCATTTATTACTTGGACCATATTTGCGATTTATTTACATATCCGAACAAATAAAAATTATGAAAATGAAAATTCTGCAATTGTGGCCTCAATGGGCTTTCTTATAATTTGGATATGTTATTTTGGGGTTAATCTATTAGGAATAGGGTTACATAGTTATGGTTCATTTACATTACCATCTAATTGAATCTAATTGAATTTCTAATTGAATTTAAAGTACTTGACAACGAAAAGCCTAGGGCAGCATACATTATGAAACCCTTATATCAACCATCAAGAACCATTTGAATCATTCTATTTCCATTACTTGATTCAAATGGTTCTCAAAATGTCAAAATATCTGGTTATATTTTTATAATAGAATTCCAATTTTTTTATTTAACTTAAAAGCTGAAAAAGACTTTTTTTGGACAATGAACGATTTTTAAAATCATCGTATTTTTTTTATTGACAAAAACTATCTATAAAAAAAATTTGATAGAATAGCTTCGACCTTCTCAACTGATAATGAGAAAACGAAATCGGGATAAATACCAATACCTATTACCGGTAAAAGGATCGAAATCGAAATAAATAACTCGCGCGGTCCAGAATCAAAAAAATAAGAGTTTTTGGGGACATTAAAAAGCTTGTATCCATAGAACATCTGGCGTAACATAGATAATGAATAAATAGGAGTTAATATCATTCCAATTGCCATTACAAAAGTAATTAAGATTTTTGTTATTAAAAGATATTTTTGGCTAGTAAGTATTCCAAAAAAAACTACCAATTCGGCAACAAAACCGCTCATGCCCGGTAATGCAAGCGAAGCCATTGATAAGATACTGAAAGTCGTGAATATTTTTGGAATTGAGACGGCCATTCCGCCCATTTCGTCGAGGTAAACAAGTCGTATTCTATCATAACTCGTTCCGGCCAAGAAAAAAAGTGCAGCGCCAATAAATCCGTGAGAAATTATTTGTAAAATGGCCCCGTTGAGCCCTGTATCGCTTATAGAACCAATTCCTATAATTATGAAACCCATATGAGATACAGAAGAATAGGCTATTCGTTTTTTTAAATTACGCTGACCCGGAGATGTTAAAGCTGCATAGATAATTTGAATTGTGCCTACTATCATCAACCAGGGAGAAAATATAGAATGGGCATGGGGTAATAATTCCATATTGATCCGAACCAACCCATATGCTCCCATTTTTAATAAGATTCCGGCTAAAAGCATACAAGTACTATAATGTGCCTCTCCATGGGTGTCTGGTAACCATGTGTGTAGGGGTATGATCGGTGATTTGACAGCAAAAGCAATAAGAAATCCAATATAAAATATTATTTCCAGTGCTACAGGATACGATTGATTAGCTGATGTTTCAAAATTTAATGTCGGTTCATTGGAGCCGTATAAACCAATACCCAGAACTCCTATTAATAAAAAAACGGAACCTCCAGCAGTGTACAAAATAAATTTTGTAGCTGAATACAAACGTTTCTTTCCACCCCACATGGATAGAAGTAGATAAACAGGAATTAATTCTAACTCCCACATGATGAAAAAAAGTAAAAGGTCTTGAGAAGAAAATAGTCCTATTTGACCACTATACATTGCTAACATTAGGAAATGGAATAGTCGTGAATCTCGAGTAACGGGCCAAGCCGCTAAAGTAGCTAAAGTTGTGATAAAGCCTGTCAGTAAAATGGGTCCTATAGAAATTCCATCTATTCCCAATCTCCAGTAAAAATCAAAATAATTGATCCATTTATAATTCTCCGTTAGTTGCATTAACGGATCATCCAATTGGAAACGATAACCGAATGCATAGGTTGTTAGAAGGAGTTCTACTATACATATACATATAGTATACCACCTTATTACCTTATTTCCTCTATGAGGAAGAAAGAAAATTAAGGAACCCGCGGATATTGGCAAAACTACAACTAGCGTTAACCAAGGAAAATTATTCATAGTAAAAACAAAATAAACTTGGACCAGAAAAACCCGTGCTCGAAATAAATATATTTTGAGCGCGGGTTTTTGTCGGTAAAGGTAAAAAAATCAAATGTATTCGAGTAGGGTTTTCTGAAACGTATTAATAAGCTAGACCCATACTTCGAGTTGTTTCATGCCATAAATAAACGCGAACACTCAAGAAATCCGTTGGACAGGCAGATTCACATCTCTTACAACCGACACAGTCCTCTGTTCTTGGAGCAGAAGCTATTTGCTTAGCTTTACATCCGTCCCAAGGTATCATTTCTAATACATCAGTTGGGCAGGCTCGCACACATTGAGTACACCCTATACACGTATCATAAATCTTTACTGAATGTGACATTGGATCTATAAATTTTTAAACGTCAGAAATTTTCGATCTAGTAAACTTGTAAATGAATCATATATTTAGACACCAGATGAATCAATAATTTACCAGAAATTTGGAAGCAATCTACTTCTGGATCGACTCATACGATAGAACCAAGATACTTTGATTTCTTACATTTTCTAAAATATGGATTAGATTTAATGTATGGTCATGTTAATTAGAATTTATGAATATTGTAATTTCTATGATTAATACTACACTACTTATTCAACAAATTCGATTGATTGATACGAGTTGATTTTCTGTTACGATAAATTGACGAAACAATGGCCAGTCCAATAGCTGCTTCAGCGGCGGCAATAGCTATAACAAAAATTGAGAAAATATTTCCTTTTAATTGCCGGCTATCAAAAAAATCAGAAAATGTTACGAAATTTATATTAACCGCATTCAGTATAAGTTCAAGACACATAAGGGCTCTAACCATATTTCGGCTTGTGATCAATCCATAGATACCGATAGAAAATAAGTAGGCACTCAAAACAAGTACATGCTCGAGCATCATTGACTAACTCCTTATCAATTTTGATTCATTTCAATATGAACTGAATAACAATTCAACAGATTCAATTGACTAGAATATAAAGTGCGGAACAAAGAAATATATTGTATTGGTAATAGATTAAATAAAAGAGTTTTTATTTTGACTTTTAGACATAACCAATTTTAAAATGGAAGATAAAAAAATGTAATAACACAGAACAGAGTTGAATTTTGATTACTGTTGGAAATTCTAGAAATTTATTACTGGCGCGCTACCGCAATTGCGCCTATTAAAGCGACTAAAAGAATTATCGAAATGAATTCAAATGGAAGAAAAAAATCTGTTGATAAATGAATTCCAATTTGTTGACTATTACTTATCAAATCTTGCTCTATAATCTGGTTTGATCTTGCAGTCCAAATAATCCCGTACCATGACGTATCCGTAATACTAATCATTAGTAAAACAAAAATACTTGTACAAACTGGTAAAGTAATCCCATCCCCAACAGTCCAAAGATTAAAATCTTTGTAATCTTCTGAACCATTCATAAACATCACAGCAAATACAATTAAAACATTTATAGCTCCCACGTAAATAAGAAGTTGTGCAGCAGCTACAAAATAGGAGTTTAATAGAATATAAAATAAGGATATACAAACAAGAACCAGCCCCAATGAAAAGGCAGAATAAATGGCGTTGGTAAATAATACCACACCTATACCGCCTAGTATAAGACCCAATCCCAGAAAGACTAAAAGAAAGTCATGTATTGGTCCAGGCAAATCCATTATATGTAAAATAAGAGATAAATAAATCTAAATGTTTTTCATGACTTTATTGAGACCCGATCAGAAATTTTTTTTAATAATTTTTCAAAAATTCCTAATTAAATCCTAAGAGATAGGACTAAATGTAGGTACAATTATTGGGCTAATTTTATTCTTTATCTGAAGGAATAGGTCTAATCCGAAATTTTTTATTTCGAAATATATACAGATATATTAATTAATAGATTTTCAATCAAAATAAAGATTCGCTTCTTATCAACCAATTAATAGTTGGAATTTCATTTCTAGTTATTGACCAAACAAAACAAAAGAACCTTTATTTCTTTTAAATAAATAAATCAAAACCGAACCTTAGTATTGTTAAAGTAATTGGAATTTATTCTTGAATCAAGAGATTTACTTATTTTTTATTTGAGGTGAATTAAAAATTGTTCGAATTGTATAATCGTCAACTACTGACATTGGTAAACGACCTAAAGCAATTTGATTATAATTTAATTCGTGACGATCATAAGTAGAAAGTTCATATTCTTCAGTCATTGATAAACAATTTGTTGGACAATACTCAACACAATTACCACAAAATATACAGATTCCGAAATCAATACTGTAATTTAGTAATCGTTTCTTTCGAATATCTGTTTCTAATTTCCAATCAACAACGGGTAGATCTATAGGACATACACGAACACATACTTCACAAGCAATACATTTATCAAATTCAAAATGAATTCGACCACGGAAACGTTCCGCGGTGATTAATTTTTCATACGGATATTGAATAGTTACGGGTAAACGATTTGCGTGAGATAAAGTAATCATGAAACCTTGACCGATGTACCTTGCAGCCCGTACTGTTTGTTGACCATAATTCATGAACCCAGTTACCATAGAAAACATATCGTGAATATATATATATGAATAATTTTATGTTTGTTTATTTCTCTTGTTTGAGACAAATTGTGAATATAGAATATTCCTTTACAGCGAAAAGAGTTGAGAAGAAGTTGTTAATAATAGATTACCGAGAGAGATCGGTAAAAGAAATTTCCATCCAAGATTTAATAGTTGGTCCATTCTTAGCCTCGGCAAAGTCCATCTTGTTGTGATAGGAATGAACAAGAACAAATAAGTTTTAGTTAATGTAATAAAGATACCAATCGTCGCTTCAAAGACTCCACCTAATTTATTTATTTCAAAAAACTCAGAAACATATATGTCTGGAATAGATATATTCCAGCCTCCCAAGTAAAGAACTGTTACAAATAATGAAGAAACTAATAGGTTTAGATAAGAAGCAACATAAAATAAACCAAATTTTATACCCGAGTATTCGGTTTGATAACCTGCTACTAATTCTTCTTCTGCTTCTGGTAAATCAAAAGGTAATCTCTCACATTCTGCTAGGGAAGAGATGAGAAAAATGATAAACCCTATAGGCTGACGCCATAAATTCCACCCCCCAAAACCATATTTTGATTGCGCCTCAACTATATCAATTGTACTTGAACTGTTAGATAATCATAGTCGGTGATACCATCACTGTTATCATCGCTATTACAGAACCGTACATGAGATTTTCATCTCATACGGCTCCTTAAAGGCCATAAATAAATCTAAGGACCGGGTAAGTATTATTTTATCTTGATACATTTGTAGGATGGATAAGGTCAAATCTTATTGGACGGTCCAAAATTAGACCAATAGAATTCTGTCTGTTATAATTATTAGTTTTAAATAATTGTTATTTTAATAATTAAATAAATTAATAATAAAATAAAAAAAAAAACAAAGTACTTCTGAATTGATCTCACCCCTTCTTTAAAAAATTTCAATTTTTCTTTGTTGAGTAATAACTTAATTCTTCAATAAAATACTTCTTGTAGAAATATAACTAAACATAATTAACCCTTCGTTTTTACTTACGAAAAAAAAAAATTCCATATTAATTCATGAATTATGATATATATTCTATATATATATGAATGTAGAATATGAATATGGAAAAGGATAAAAAAGATATATTTTTTTATTGGAATTGGGTTTCTTTCTCTTTTTTTTTTTTTTCGTTCCTATTCTTCTTTCTATTTCTTAAAAAAAGAGGGCTTACAAAATAAAGGATTTTTTCGTTCCCAATAGTTATGTATTTCATCGGTGGATAGGAGCATACTCTGGATTGGAATAGTGCCTTGGGGAGTACTTCCTAATAATTTCTACTAACTTTAAGCCCCGATTAGTATTCGTTGTTTGTATATTATGTAAAAAAGCCCTTTTTGGATAATTTACATAATTTCCATTTCCATTACAAATCCGTTACATATCTTGGTGTTTCTAACCATCCACTCGTTTTTGTTCAACCCTCCGTTATGATAATACATGTATGTTAATCCATACAAATGATAGTGAAAAATCAATACGGTGGATTTTTTGAGCCCGCTTCAAGTCAGGATGACTAATCGACCTTGGCTTGGGGTAAACGATTTCTTATGTTTATGTTTATTTTCGCTTAACTCTTTAACTCTTATACATGGAAAATGAGACTCAATATTTTTACTGCGAATTTAGATATTTATATATTCTAAATTATATAATATATATATAAGCTGTTTTCTTTCACTCAATATAACTATTTTATTGAATTTTTCAATCCGAATAATGAATAAAAAAAAAATGAAGATCTCTAACCCTACTCAATTCATTCCACCGTTTTCCTCGAAAGGAAGAATAGAGAAAGGTTTATGTCTATATATCAACGAATCGCACGTAGAGATATTGATAACACACATAAAGTTAATGGTATTTCATAACTAATTGATTGAGCAGCAGCTCGTAGACCACCTAAAAAGGAATATTTATTATTTGACCCGTATCCTGACATAAGAAGTCCAATGGGAGCAATACTTGAAATGGCAATCCATAAAAAAACACCAATATTGAGATCCGCTAAAACAAGACGATACCCAAATGGAACTACTAAATAGCTTACTAAAATGGATATAACTGCTATGGATGGACCGATACTGAATAAACGAGTATCCCCTCTAGATGGAAAAAGATTTTCTTTGAAAAGAAGTTTTGTCCCATCTGCTAGAGCTTGAAGAACTCCCAAAGGGCCGGCGTATTCAGGTCCAATACGTTGTTGTATTCCCGCGGATATTTCTCTTTCTAACCATACAATTACCAGTACGCCTATTGTAATTCCCAATACAAGAGTCAAAATAGGAATAAGTAACCATATAATTCCATAGACCCCCTTTAAAAATTCCAATCTAGAAAAAGAATCGATCTCTTGTAATTCTAGTGTATCTAGTGTATCAATTATCATTTCAACGATCAACTTCTCCCATAATGATATCTATACTACCTAGTATTGTCATAATATCAGCCAATTTCATTCTTTTAACTAACTGAGGAAGAATTTGCAAATTGATAAAACCCGGCGGTCGAATTTTCCATCTCCAAGGAAAACCACTCCGATCCCCTATCAGGAAAATCCCTAATTCGCCTTTTGGAGCTTCGACTCGCACATAAAGTTCTTGTTTCGGCAATTCAAATGTAGGAGAAGGTTTTTTACTAATAAAGCGATATTCAAAATCATTCCATTCTGGATTCCTTTCTCTATCAAAGTAGCGGATTTCTAAATTCTCATATGGTCCCCCCGGAATTCCTTCGAGAGCCTGTTGAATAATTTTTACAGATTCCACCATTTCACCAATTCGGACTAGATAACGAGCCAATGAATCCCCTTCTTTTTGCCACTGTACTTCCCAATCAAATTCGTCATAACACTCATACTGATCAACTTTACGAAGGTCCCATTGTATTCCGGACGCTCGCAGCATTGGTCCTGATAAACCCCAGTTTATTACTTCCTCTCGACCAATAATGCCTACCCCCTCGACTCGTTCTAAAAAAATAGGATTGCGTGTAATAAGTTGTTGATATTCAGCAACCCTTATTAAAAAATAATCGCAGAAATCCAAACATTTATCTATCCAGCCATAAGGGAGATCAGCCGCCACCCCTCCGATCCGAAAATAATTATGCATCATTCTCATACCGGTGGCAGCTTCGAATAGATCATATACTAATTCTCTTTCTCTGAAAATATAGAAAAAAGGAGTCTGTGCACCAATATCCGCCATAAAAGGGCCGAGCCATAACAGATGAGAAGCTATACGACTCAACTCCAACATAATTATTCTGATATAGCTGGCTCTTTTAGGTACTTGAATATTTCCCAGCTGTTCCGGCCCATTTACTGTTATTGCTTCTGTGAACATAGTAGCTAAATAATCCCAACGTGTTACATAAGGCAAATATTGTATAATTGTTCGGTTTTCCGCAATTTTTTCCATCCCTCGGTGTAAATAACCCAATATTGGTTCACAGTCAATAACATCTTCACCATCTAGAGTAATGATAAGTCGAAGAACACCATGCATTGATGGATGGTGGGGACCCATACTGACTACCATCAGGTCTTTTCTTGTAGCTGGTATATTCATAGGTTTTTCCTTAATTCACTCTTTCATGAATTGAATTGCTGAAAACGAAAAAAAGTTCATTCAAATTCACGATCTAATAAATCAAATAATTCAAAATGCTTCTTCAAATTAACGAGTTTTTGATTCACGAATATCCAACCGATTAATCAATTCTTTATAACCTATTCTATTTTTCTTTGACAAATAAGATAGCAGGCGTTGGCGTTTTCCCAGAATTTTACGTAGACCTCTCTGAGATAAATAGTCTTTTTTGTGTAATTGTAAATGGGAAGTAAGTCTTCGTATCCTATTGGTGAAACTTAATATTTGAAATTCAACAGAACCCCTATTTTCTTCTTTTTCTTCTTGTGAAATAACTGAGATGAATGAATTTTTTACCATAAAACGAACCCCCCTTCTTTTTTTAAGATATTTTAAGATATTTTGATTGATAGATATTTTTATTGATCAGTAATAATAATGGCACTTGTTTTAGTTTGGTATAGAGAATAATCTTAATTTCAGTCTAATTTCGATTTTTATTAAATCAAATTAAATCAATCCTATTTTAATTTCAAAATTTGAAAAGGTATACAGTATACAAAGGTATACAAAAGGATGGTTGTTTTCTATCCTCCAAAACGATAAAAACTTAGTCCTAAAATCAGACGATTTTATTGATTCATTTCTAGATCGAATTGATAGGTCATTGAATTAGTATCATGTATCAGAATAGAATGTAAGACATTGAATGTGCGCACCTCTTTGTCGTCATTGACCCGCTGCGTTATGGGAAAGATAGCAAAACTTTACTAGTAATGGATTTTCAATCGCGGATACATATGTATCCTTACCATACCGAAACGACTGCCGTTATTGCTATCAAACCAATACCGATTCATACAAGCTAAATCTTCTAATCGATAATTGGGCCATAGAAATAACTTTAAGTTAATAAGTTTCTTTTTATATCCTTTGTTTTTATCCAAAACTTGACTGTTTACCTTATTACCATTCCCTAATGCTGAATTTTTATGCATATCATTTCTATTCCTAGAATTGAAACAAATTAGAATTCTAAATTCTCTCCGAAGTCTAGGTGATAAAATATTTTCAGGAACAAACAAATCATAATGATTTTTATCTCTATTTCCAGTCATCTTTTTATATTTGGTAATGACTTCATCAGAATTCTTATCAATATGGGTTTTTTCTCTGTATTTTTGATTCATTTTGTGTTTACTTTGATGAACCGATGAAATACCAATGGTTTGATACATAATAAATTGCCCATCATTTTTTATAGATAGACGAATTGGTTCAATAATCAAAATTCCTCTTTTGATGAATTCCGTAAGAGTTAAATTTTTCTCAATTATCAGAATATCAAGACTCATTTCTCCTCTTTGAATAGAGGATATAGTTATTTCTCTTGGATTTATCAGTCTAAGCAGGAGACAATATACTTTGATGTTATTGATTATTTTTTTAGTTAAAATATCATCCCATCGCAATTGAAACTGAAAATACCTGTTTAGTAAGAAATCAAACTCCTCTTTTGTATCATTCTTGTCTTGTTTTTTATTTTTTTGTTTTTTCATCTCCGAGTCCATATAATCTTCTTCAACATCTTTTTCTTGGTTTGAAAGAGCAGATTCAAGGTTTGCTTGGTCCGCTGATTCTTTTTGCTCTTTATTTCGTTTTTTTAATTCAAGAGATTTTTTTTCATTGGAGGATATAAAAAGATCTTTATCAGTAACGTTTTCATTTATATTAGAATCTAAAAGAAGTAATTTTTTTGGTATAACCCACGGTTTAGTTTTATACAAATTATAAAGGATCAAAAATTCGGAGAAGAACCAACGTTCAAGATTTGATATGGGGCGGTTTAATATTTCTTCATTCATTCCCATCCAATCCAATTTTTTTTTTTGATTAGATAAATAGATTTCTTGATCTTGATGAATTGTGAGATCAAAAAAATTTTGCTTATTCATTTTATCAATTATTGGATAATCATTAAGTTTATCCTTAGTACATTTTTTATTACTGTTTGGGTCAGTATCAATATTGATCCAAGCTTCAATATTGATTTTCTTTCTAAGACAAAAATGGATAATTCTCCAATCAAAATATTTTCTATCCAGATTTTTATCCATATTTGTAATATCATGTTGTACTCGATCATTATTGATAGGGATAATAGGAATACCTTCCATCATATAAAAAGATTTGAGTTTATTTGTGTTGGAGTTCGAAAAAACTTCTTGGTTGTTTTTTACGTGTAATGACAATTCATAAATTGACGAGTACTTCGTATTTTCAGAATTAATAGATTTATATGCTAACCGATCATATTTATATTGTTTTTTAAAATTCTCTTTTTCATTCAGTAATGAAGCCTTTTCAAAATTTTTTAGTTTTTCGTAGTGAATAAATTTCGTTTTTTTAGATGAGTTACTTAAATCCTTATTTTTATTCATATAATGGTGATTGAATCTATTTCGCCATTTTTGTGGTACTAGTCTAGACCATCTAATGTGAGATATATCATATTGATAATGATTCCTTAACCAATTTGTCCATTGATTTATTCCAGAATTCTGACAATTCTTATGTCTTAATTGAGAAAGAAAAAGTTCTTGTGTTCCAACAAAATAACTCCTTATTTCATTCTTAATAAAAGGAGCTGCTCCATTATATTGCAAGACAGATTTTAACTTATAAAAATCCAAATTGACAAATTGGGTTTGTGAGAGTTTGTAAAATACATAGGCTTGTGAAAAGTAGGATAAGTCACAAAAAGTATTTGAATTTTTTTTACTAATATTAGTATTATATAGTGTCTTTTTTATAGTCAAAATAAAATGAATTAAACTTTGATTTTTTTTATCCATTTTTTCTTGATTTGTTTCATTATTGGTAATGTATTTATTAAAATTTTTTTTTATTGAGTCACGAAATGGTTGTGTATTGATCCTAGGAATATTAATGATCCACAGAAAGATATCTATGTATATCCTTTCAATGAAAAATTTTATAAAATAATGTGATTTGCGTATTAGTCGAGCATTTTTTCTTTTTAATATCTGCCAAATATTTTTTTGTGCTTTCAACCTTTTATTACCATCACTTATTTTGTTAAAACTAATATTTCGATCCGGAATTCTAACTCCGCCCTTTTTTTCATTTGTAATTTTTTCTATTTGATTTATGACCGTGTTTGTTCTATCAGTTAGATCCTGCATTTTTTTTTCTGTCAACGAATAATTTGTCCAATTCCGAGGTATAGTTTCAATGGACGATGGTATAGTTTCAATGGATGATTCAGGAATCATCAGATTACTTATTATCAAATCTTTTTTAGTTTTATTCAATTCATATACTTTTCTTTTTCTCAATCCAAATAATAGAATTGGATTTATTTTTGATAGTTCTTTTTTTATTTCTTTTAAAAAAAGAATCCTTTTAATGATCCATTTTTTTATTTCTTTTGAAACATTTAGAAACAATTTTGTTTTTTCTTTAAAAATTTTTAGAATTAGAAAACATTTCTTTTTCAATTTTCTAATTTTTCTTTTGAGTTCTTTAAAAATGGGTTCAAAAAATGATTCGTGTTTTCTGGAAGAATCAAAAGGGAATTCTGCTTCCATTCCAAAAATTGTTAAAAAACACGAATCTTTTTTTGAATCTTTCTTTTTCATTGGATCGTTATAAGGGCCTCGTGGATTCGATCTATGCCAAGGTTTCAGACGAAAAGGAAATAGGATCTTAATCTGAATACCGTCTGTTAACCAATCTTTTGGAAATTCTTTTTCTGATAATTGAACGCCATTATAAGTGCATTTAACATGAATTTCTCGATTCCAATCCTTAAAATCTTCGGACCATTCAGGAAATTGAAATAATAGCATACGGGCGATATTTTTAAATATTATCAATGAAGGCAAAATAATATATTTTCTAAGAATCGATTGGGTTATTAATAAAAAACCTCTTATTACTTGAGCAAGTAAAATACTATCCCAGGCTTCCGCTATTTCTATACGTGCTTTCTCCTTTCTTTTGGCTTCTTCTTTTTTATCTTCTTCCTTTTTTTTCTCACTTTCTTCTGTGGTTTTCTCTTTAGAATCCGAAATTTTGAGTTCTGTGTTTGTCCACATACCATTTCTAAAAATTCGGTTTATACGTTCGGAAATATCAAAAGAAAAAAAAGGGGATTTGTTTATTCGGTCCAAAAAGAGGGGGGAATGCACGTCTGCCTCAAAGAATTTCCAAGTAACTATTTTACGTCTTTGAGCACGTACAGAACCTTTGATTAGGTCTCGACGAAAATCTGGTTGTTGTGAATAACGTATCAAAGCAACTTCGTCTGGTTCATCAGTATCATCAGTTTCTTGGGTATTACTATAAGTATCAGTATTCTCTTGGTTATCAGTAAAAATAATTACACTTTTGTCTTTTCTTGAGCGAATCTGCATATTCTCTATCTCACCCTCCTCTCGTTCTTCCTCGTCTAGTTCCCAATCAGCAATTAATTTGTATGGCCAGTAAGGGATTTTTTTATGTATTTCTGTTAATGCAATAGATTTTTTTTTTATCGTTTTCTCGTTTGGAAGAGTTCTATCTGCATCAAATAAAAATTTTAAAACTTTTATTCTATCTTCTGAATCAATTCTTACTTGTTCATGTTTAGGAACTATAAAAGGTCTTTTAAAATTTAAACTTGATGTTGATTTTACAGCAAATTCATTGATTAAGTTCAATAAATAATCCATTTGCTTTGCGCATGCTTTTGTATCAAATGAATTTGGTTTCTGTTCAAATTCTAGGCGATTAATAATAAAAAGGATACTATGAATCTTATTTATCAAAAACTTTTCTATAGAATTTTTTCGAGAAATTTCCTTTTTAATTGAAAGTGAAAACAATTTTTTGATTCGTCCACGATAGGGTCCATTTATGAAAGGATCATATAGTTGGGGTAAATATTCTTTTTTAGTCTTATCATTACACAACCGAGTTCTTTTTTCGAGTACATTCAGAACAACGGATTCGTTAATGAGAGTTTGAGCTAAA